TTACCTAGATTGCCGATTACTAATTAAGAAGTCTCTATCAACATGATCACAATGCGAGTTCTTCCTTTCGTGAAATTAGTAAAATAAAATGAATTTTGTCTTACATATATAATCAAATTCAATTCAAATATAGAAAAATACTTTATTAAATTCCAAAACAAGAACAAAAAACAAAGAAACGAATAAAAATAATAAACTGGATTATCCGTATCTTTCGTGTAGATAGATGAATAAGTCCATTTATTTAGTTCTACATTCCTTGTATTTATTCTATATACTCACTTAGATGCTTATATCTCTAATAAGATATCTCTACTAAGGATTTTCAAATTGAATTAATTAATATTAATATGAATTATAATTAGTATAAATAAAAAATACGATATTAAAAAAAATAAGAACAGGTACAAATAGTAAATCGAGGTATCCATTTTATGACAACTTTCAATTTTCCCTCTATTTTTGTGCCCTTAGTAGGCCTAGTATTTCCGGCAATTGCAATGGCTTCTTTATTTCTTCATGTTCAAAAAAACAAGATTGTTTAGATCTAAGGGGACCCAATCTCATCCGTTTTTTTTTTTGAAACTTAGACTTGTAGCATAACAAGATATTTATTTCGGGAAATACCGTAGAACGCGTGATTTCCGCCGAACATAAAGGAAAAACTCTTATGCCTGCAGAAAATGATCTATGGGTAACTGAATTCTAGCTAGTTTCAAATAGATCAGGATCACTGGATGCTTAAAATGTAAAGTTGGCGGATCTATATGTATATCAATATGTATATTGGGATCATATGAAGGGTATGTTATTATTTTAGATCTAATCCAATTTGATGAATTACATCCTAAAAGGTTCCCATCAAACTAGCATGAGTTTGATGGGAATTCATTCGGAAACAAAATAAAGTAAAGTCAAAACCATTTGGGGTATTCTTTCAATTCCAATAAAATACAATCGGATCAAGTATGAGTTGGCGATCAGAACATATATGGATAGAACCTATAGCGGGGTCTCGAAAACTAAGTAATTTTTGCTGGGCTCTTATCGTTTTTTTAGGTTCATCGGGATTCTTATTGGTTGGAACTTCCAGTTATCTTGGTAGAAATTTGATATCTTTTGTTCCGTCTCAGCAATCATTTTTTTCCACAAGGGCTCGTGATGTCTTTCTACGGGATCGCGGGTCTCTTTATTATTTCCTATTTGTGGTGCACAATTTCTTGGAATGTAGGTTGTGGTTATGTTCGATTCGATTGAAAGGAAGGAATGGTGTGTATTTTTCGTTGGGGATTTCCTGGAAAAAATCGTCGCATATTCCTCCGATTCCGTATAAAAGATATTCAATCCGTTCGAATAGAAGTTATAGAGGGTGTTTATGCTCGTCGTGTCCTTTATATGGAAATCAGAGGCCTGGGGGCTATTCCGTTGACCCGTACTGTTGTGAATTTGACTCCACGAGAAATTGTACAAAAGGCCGCGGAATTGGCCTATTTCTTGCGCGTACCAATTGAAGTCTTTTGAGAATGAGGAAGGGAACTGGGCTGAAGAACGAGTGCTTTCTCAGCAGGAGGAAAAACGAAAGAATCCTGTTTTTTCTATAACTAAGTGATACTTTAGATGTAGATAAATCATATCTTGTAAATTATTTTCTTTTTATCAACCGACCCCCCTTTTATCCTTTCTTTTGTGTTCTTTACTACCCAATAAAATAAATAGTGGGTTTTCTTAATAATGATAACTGGCTCATTTCTGTCTTGTTTTGTCGCTCATTTTTTTGATCATCACAATATCTTTCTCTCAATTATTCTATTCTTGACTATGGGGAATCATTGGGATTTTTCAAAATATCCAATATTTTTATTTTGATAGAAGGGGAGTTCTTTCGTCTCAAAATCTCAATAATATTCATTCCTTAAAGGACTTTTTTTTGTCATTCATCGAAAGGAGGCACTTGTTTGGAATTTGATGAATTTGAGATATCTGGAAACATGATTTTGTATTATTTCTTCAGTCGAAGTGGAGTCTTAGTCTATTTCTGTATTCTTTCTAGATTCAAACAAAATCACAATTAAAATAAATTCATTCTTGTCTAGAACTCATGTTTGAAAGAAATATTCGATCATATAGAGTCGACAAATGAAGTGGGTTAATTCAAAATTCACAGGTGAAAATGGGCCAAAAAGAAAGCATTCACTCCTCTTTTGTATTTTGGATCTATAGTATTTCTACCCTGGTGGATTTCTCTCTCATTTACTATAAGTATGGAATCTTGGGTTACTATTTGGTCGAATACTGGGCAATCCGAAATTTTTTTGTATGTTATTCAAGAAAAAGTATTCTAGAAAAGTTCATAGAATTAGAGGAAATCCTCTTCTTGGAAGAAATCATCAAGGAATACTCAGAGACACATCTACAAAAGCTTCCTATAGAAATCCACAAAGAAACGATACAATTAATCAAGATACACAATGAGGATCATATCCATACGATTTTGCACTTC